AATCAGAGGAATAATTGGGACTAGGGTCTCGAATTTATTAATAGAAGTATCTATTAGAAATGAATTCTCTAGCATTTGAATCCTTACCACCGAAGTGTTTAGTCGTACACTTGAAAGATAGCCCAGAAAATATAAGAAATGATTGTATAATTGGTTTATATGGATCCTGTCCGGTAGAGACCACAAGTAAAAATGACATTGCCAAAAATGGACAAGGTGAGATTTCCATTTCTTCATCAGAAGATGAGTCCCCTTTGAAGCCAGAATGGATTTTCCTTGATATCTGACATAATGCATGAAAGGGTCCTTGAACAACCATAGGGTCTTCTGAAAATCATTACGAAGCACTACTACAAGATGTTCTATTTTTCCATAGAAATGTGTTCGCTCAAGAAAAGTTCCAGAGGATGTTGATCGTAAATGAGAAGATTGTTTACGGAGAAACACTAATACGGATTCACATTCATATACATGAGAATTATATAGTAACAAGAAGAATCTTTGATTCTCTTTTGAAAAAAGAGAAATGGATTTCTTTGGAGTAATGAGACTATTCGAATTACGATACTCGTGGAGAAAGAATCGCAATAAATGCAAAGAGGGGGCATCTTGTATCCAGCAGTGAAGGGTTTGAACCAAGATTTCCAGATGGATGGGATGAGGTATTAGTATATCTGACACATGATTTAAATGTGATAATTTGTCCTCGAAAAAGGGAAATATTGAATGAATAGATCGTGAATTATGAGATTTTGCTATTTCTTTTTCTTCTAGGGAAGATACTAATCGCAGCGAGAATGGAATTTCCATAATGACTGCAAAACCCTCTGATACCATTTGAAAATAAAAATTCTTGTTGTGCCCAACGAAAATAGATTCGTTGGAATCATTAACCGAAAGAATCAAATGATTCTGTTGATGCATTCGAGTAATTAAACGTTTCACAATTAGTGAACTGGATTTATTGTCATAACCGAAATTTTCCATAGGTTCGTAAAAAATCGATCCATTTAAACCATGATCATGAGCAAGTGCGTAGATATACTCCTGAAATAGAAGCGGATATAGGAAGTGTTGTTGCCTAGATCTATCTATTTCTAAATATCCTTGTAATTCCTCCATTTGAAATTATACAAAGGCACGGAGGATTTCTTGGGTTATCAAATGATACATAGTGCGATACGGTCAGAACAGGATATATAGTAAGAAAAGAATAGATACCCCGGAGACGGGGAGTCCAATGAACGGATCCTCTCTCTTTCCATCCAATTTGTTTGTGTTCGTTATAGTTACAAGAGATGGTTAGAAATCCTTTATTTTTGCAACCCGATCGCTCTTTTGACTTTGGAAGAAATTCTCTTTATCAGTATACCGTTTCTTCTACACATTCGTCTCCACTCCATAATAGAGAAAGAATAGTTAATAGTTAGGATTCATGAAAAAAAGGAATCGATGATCCACTCACAGGAGAACCCTTTCCCGCATCAGGCACTAATCTATTTTTAACGTCTAATTAGATCGGGTAATCATTCGAATTATGAACCGAGCTCGTTGCTTTTGGTTTCCTTATAATTGGAGCCATTAGGGCTCTATCCATTTATTCACTCGACCAAACTGTGAATTGATTTGGTACCGTTCCAAGAATCAAAACCATATTTTTTACCGACCCAGGAAGTATTCTCAGAGTTCTCCATTGATACGACATGCTGTTTTTTCCATTCATTCCCTTTCAGGATCAGTCGTGGTCTTACAAACCATACCAATGGTATGGACGAATCTGTTGCTTCATCCAAATGTGTAAAAGATCCTAGCCGCACTTAAAAGCCGAGTACTCTACCGTTGAGTTAGCAACCCGTATAAATATGTTGTGTAGATACGATCGGAATCAAAAAATAAATAAATAAATAAAGAGATTGGATTGCCCTACCCCATCAAAACATTGAACTAGCAACAAATCGAAAAGAAACATTTGATGATCAATTATGAACATCAAAATGTTCAGATCAGATTCAAATACAACGGATTCACGGATAAATATAGATAGATGTAAAAATTTGTGGACCCTCCTGTTTTGATCATTTTTTTTTTCATTATCTTTAAGAAGATACTTCTTGTGTCACAGTGAATCCGGCGAACCTAGTGAAGTAAAGAAACAAACTTATGGGACGTAGATAAATAGATCTATTTATCCACGATCGAATTATATTTGATCGATACACCATTGTCAATATCAATTGAATTTTGAGAAAAAAAATGAAATAAAGAAAATAAAGACTTGTGTTGGATTGGCACTACATAGATAAGAAATGAAGTGTGTGGGGGGGAATAAATAAAGAAGAAGTAGGAAAAAAATCTCTGGTTTTCAATAGAAGTACAAACAATAGCAAGATTGATCCCTTATTTATTCGTAGAGTTCCAACGAAAACCATCTGATTGATGGCAATCCCCTCAATTGCCAGTTATTTCACTCAACCTTTTTTTTCTATTTCATAAATTTTATTTCGTTTGATTAATTCGAAGTTCCTTAAATACTTCCGCCTTCTTTGAAATATCATGAACAGTTCCTGTAGGTTGAGCGCCTTTTTCAAGGAAATATAGAATAGCAGGAACATTTGAATAAGTTTGGTTCTTTATCGGATCGTAAAAACCCACTTTACGAAGATCTCTTCCTTCTCTTCGGGATCGAACATCAATTGCAACGATTCGATAGATGGCTCATTGGGATAGATATAGATGAACAATGCCCCCCCTAGAAACGTATAGGAGGTTTTCTCCTCGTACGGCTCGAGAAAGAATGATTCGAATTTATGTATTGGATATAGTGGCAAATGGATCCATAAAATCATCAATTAGATTAGGATTTGAGTCGTTTTTTTTTTGGAAGGAATAAAAAAAAAAGAAATCTCATTCGTACTCATAACTCAAGTTGGGTAATTCTCAAAGAGCTCGAAGGGAAATCCTTAGACATTTATTGAGCCGTCTCTAACCTCTTTTGTTTGTCTCGTCTAGAATCAATTTTCCTTTCTCATTCTGATCTAGTTATTGAGACAATTGAAAATGGCGTTTCCTTGTTCCGGTATCCTTTATCTTTGCTTTGAATCATTGGGTTTAGACATTACTTCGGTGATCCTTAATTGTTTCAAAATGGCAGCAACATACCTTTTGTTCTTTCTATTGAAGAATCATACAAATGGTTGATTCCCCTGTGATACACTTTTGATCGAAATAGTTTTACCAATTCCGACAAATTTTCCCTTTTTTGCTTTTTTATTTGAAACTTGTTCGAATTTGCGATTTCTATATCGAAGATATACTTACGAAGTTGTTCCAACTTATTGACTGGCACTAACCCTAGATCCTTCCCTCTGATAAATGAATCAAGAATTTATGCTCGAGCTCCATCATGTACTATTTACAACCCCCCAAAATGGGGTCCTGGTGGCACAGAACAAACTATGTCGAGCCAAGAGCATCTTCATTGATATATAAAAAAATGGTGGATGCAAGAATCCACAGCCGATCATGTCCTTCAAGTCGCACGTTGCTTTCTACCACATCGTTTCAAACGAAGTTTTACCATAACATTCCTCTAATTTGGACCGGTATGGAATTGATTCAATATGGAATCATGAATAGTCATTGGCTCCATCGGTGCATAGTAGTCCATACTTTATTTTTATATATGTATGAATAGGTATTTCTCTGGGGAAATCTCAGCAAAAAGCCAAATTAACCCATATTCTGTTATAGGAATGAAACACATTTATAAAAAACACGAAGAAATGAGTTGCTTAACACTTATTTACATCTACATCTTAAACATATTGTTATATTGTTCGGGACGATCAATCATGAAAGATCCAATTCCAATTCTTTCTCGAACAACTAAACTAAAGACGAGTCTTTAATTCGATTACCAATACTGGAATTACCAATACTGGAACAAAATAAAATGAGTCATTAACCAAATAAGCTATTCTAATGAACCGGAAAGGTCGCAAGTGACTCGATAGGATAGATTCACCAATCTCACACTTCTTCGAATAGCGAGGATTTATAAGGTAAGGAATCATAAAAAATAAAATGGTTTCAAGAATTTCCTACTTCGACATCATTATCATTACTATAAATAAGTTTTCCTGTAAAGACTGAATTTAATTTGATCTCTAAATCAATCAAATCAACAAGTCGGCACAATCACAACGAGTAACTAAAAAGTTTAGCAGATATCTCATTGATTAAAGAGACGCGAATTCGATCATCATAAGAGAAATCCATGTTTCTTTTCCAATTGAATCATCAATGATTTAAATCAGATGGATGGGCCGAGAAAAAAATCCAATTTAGTTGTTTTCATGGGGATGGATAGAAAAGAGCTCATGGAAGATAAGATTAAGGTCGCTATTCTTTCATCTGATTGAGAAAATCCAAATCGTAGGAGTATGACCTTTCCGTATCCATCAGATACACCGAACAATTGTCACCGGGGGTCATCGTGTATATTTAAGAGATCACAAATCTTTTTAACCGAAACCGAAATACCGGTGTCACTGAAATAGAACAATAAAACTACATATGGGCATGGTTCATTTTCTACGGATTTTGCTTTATTTCAGGTTCAGAAATTTTTCCATTTCCATAAAGATAAACTAAAGTGAATGGAATCTATGAATCCCCCCCCCATCGTTACATTGATTTCCAATTATTCATTGGAGCCTGATGCAAAATAAAAGCAATTAAGTCCAAAGAAAATACATCTGTTTCGTATTGAACTTTATTGTTTGTTAATGAGATCCGGATGACACAGATATTGATTGAAATTGATACCTTCCTTTGCTAATTAACTCGTATCTACACGAATTCTATGGGTATCATGAATCATACTCAAAGCCAATCAAAAAAAGATCCTCTTATGGGATGCTATACCATCTTGTATAGGTACAAAGCCGAATGGGTCCAGATTAATTCGTTGTTTCTATTTTATTTTGCCCCACCCCAGTCTTAGGAGCTTTAATCCCAGTGATGGAATTAGTACCAAGAACTCCTCCTGTTTAGAATTCAGGATCCACATAAAATTAGTCATTTACCCCTATTTACTTTACCTTTCTTCCGCATGTCGACTCAGAATGCATCATGTGGGAATCCAAGATAAATAGGGGGCATAAAGTTTCTCTAAATGACTAACTAACTTCAATATGAATATGAGCGGGGGGGAGGCGGGCATACGCTGAATGGCCACCCAATCTTTTTTTTTTTGAATGGAACTTTGATCTTTGTTCCCATCCTACCTATATCAAAAAGATATTTATTTCCATCCACGTGTCATTGACACTCGATTCTGTTTCTGTTTGTGAGAAACAGAAACAGGATCGAAAGGTAGGATATGATTCTTCTCTGAATCATTAGAAATCAGAAAGAAAGATTGGATCCCATTGTATCCAACATTACACTCTTAAACAGAGGATTGTTAAAGAAAAGAGCACAATCTTTGTTCTGATAGAATCGGTCTGGGACGGAAGGATTCGAACCTCCGAGTAACGGGACCAAAACCCGTTGCCTTACCGCTTGGCCACGCCCCATTGAGATTTCTATTTGACACTAATAACACTAATATGGATATTGGTTGTTCGTCAATTCCAGCCCAAATATCTATGGAATAGGTTGTTGCTAGGATTCGACACGTGTAGATGTAGAATCAAAAGAAATTCATTGATCATTATCTATAATTCAATTAAGATATTGTATGAAAGTATGATTCCTTCTATTCTCATTTGAGAATTGAAGGATTTTTGATTGGGGAAGTTCAAAGAAAAAGAAGGATTTTTTGTTTGGCCTATCTTCTCTTCTTTCTTTATTTTTCCCCAACTCACTAATAATGAAATTCTTCACAAGAGCGAAATTTTTGTTATGCTTAATATCTTTAGTTTGATCTGTATCTGTATTAATTCTGCCCTTCATTCGAGTAGCTTTTTCTTCGCCAAATTACCCGAGGCTTATGCTTTTTTCAATCCAATCGTAGATGTTATGCCAGTCATACCTGTACTCTTTTTTCTCTTAGCCCTTGTTTGGCAAGCTGCTGTAAGTTTTCGATGAGATCTTTAATACTGTCCTAGAAACATTCATGATTGATTCGCTAAAAAAGGAAAAATTCTATTCTAACAATTGATAAGATCAGATAAATCTTACATTATGAACTCTCGATTCAAACATTGAAATTCTTTTGGATAGCCGCGATGAATCTGGATCACCTCATTTTCTCATTCTGACTTTCCGGAGTTCAAAGACCTTATGTATGGTCCCTCACAATACCTAATTGTGGGTATGAAAGATCATTTTGGTAACGAAGGAATCAGAATCTTATTCCAAATGAATTCCTGCAAATTCCTTTCTTTTCTAGAAACCACTCCATTTCTTGGTGTCAAAATGGGATATGTGGTACAAAAATAGAGAATCTATTCCCTTATTTCCCCCAAAAATGATCTTGGAGATTGTGTAATGCTTACTCTCAAACTCTTCGTTTACACAGTAGTGATATTCTTTGTTTCTCTCTTCATCTTCGGATTCCTATCTAATGATCCAGGACGTAATCCTGGACGCGAGGAATAAAATAAAAAAATCAGAAGTTTTTCGTTGCTTGATTTCTGAATTTTCTTATGATTTTCTCTATTCCATACATTTAACTAAGATAACAAGGGCTCGAGATTTTTTCGAATTCGAAAGATAACTCTCAAGTGATCAGAGGGAACGGAGAGAGAGGGATTCGAACCCTCGGTACGAATAACTCGTACAACGGATTAGCAATCCGTCGCTTTAGTCCACTCAGCCATCTCTCCCAATTACAAAAGGATAATTCATATGTGACGCGTGAAGTAAAGATTGATAAAAGTCTTTCTTTATCCTTCTTTTCTTTATTCTTTTCTTTATCTTTCTTTTCTTTATTCTATATATATACGAATTTTATCAGCAATTGCATTTAGATAAGGATTCGAAACAGATATCTCCAATAGAAAGAGTACCTCTTTGATTTCGTACGAAAGGTTCTTTTATTCCCCCGGCCTGGCCAGTACCTATACCTAGCCAGGCCATTCCTTGTTTTGTTCCAATGAATCATAGATCAAATGATTTATCTGATTTGAAAACAAAAATACTTGTTATTGAAGCAGCAAGAAGGGCTATTTCCATTCCTATGACAGGAGTGTCATTTCTTATTATTCTTTGTTTTTCCTTTTATCGATTGACTTACTTTACTGGAATAAAAAAAATGGAGTTATGGATTCTTCCACAATTCAACTTATTTTTATGTTCCGACTTCAATGGCTCTTTCGGGCCGGAACTGTCAGTAACGATTCCCCCAGCAAAAGAAAAGATATAACTTGTTATTTAAATGAACCTTCTTCTCCTATTTCATTAAGTCCCCCGTCGGAACACGTCAGCACTCACTCCAATTTTCATGATTCTGATCCTATCTTGATTACGTCTCACTCCCTTGTTCGACAAATG